TTTCCCGAGTTTGACAAGTTAATAGAAAAGATTTTAATAAAGTTTTTTTTATAAAAAAAAATATTATTTAAAAAGAAAATAAATCTATAATGAATTAGGAAAACGTATATTTATTTTGAACAATAGATGTCTTTCACATCCAGTTATAAATGAGAAATCTCTTAATTTTAATGGCAGTTCCAAAAAAACGCACTTCTGTATCAAAAAAACGTATTCGAAAAAATTTTTGGAAAAGGAAGGGGTATTATGCATCGTTAAAAGCGTTTTCCTTAGGGAAATCTCTTTCTACCGGGAATTCGAAAAGTTTTTTTGTGCGACAAACAAATAAAATAAATAGTAAAACGTTGAAATAATCTGAATCGGCCTGACTCGAAAAATTGACTGATTTCATTTGAAAAAGAAAATTATCGATTTCCATTCCCTATCTGAGTTAATCAATATAAAATGGAATTCTCGCCGCTTTGAGAATCTAGAATATGTAAAAAATTCTTTTGTTTACCTTACCAAATTCGAAAAAAAAAAAGAATACTTTCTTTTTGTTAACAAAAAAACACACGATACTCGAGTATATCTTTTCATTTTCAAGGTGGGGAGTCTTATTTTCCCCATCAATCTATTTCTTCCAATAATATAAGTTTTTTCTATATATTCACTTTCTCTATATCTCACTTTCGCTAGAAGAGCAAATATCTTTCATTACTAAAATCATTGAAACTAAAATTATAAACCCTTTTGTTTAACTTTCTTACTCTTACTTTTCGATTTGCTCGAAATTCCTATATAGACCGCCCTATATCTCTTGTGATCAATCCATTCAAAAATACTTATTGAAATTATTCTGGATAAATAATGTGCCAATTGTTAATGATTCAAAATGGATTCTTTTTTTTATTAATATTCATTGATAAACTTGCATTTTTTGTTTTCGATTTTTGAGATCAACTAAATTTTTAAATAGTTCATTAAAACAAAAATTTGAGTTTTCCCCCTTAATTGAATAGTAGGGTTTTAAAATTTTGCAAGAATTCAAGTTGAAGAGAGTATAAAATAAGATGCACGAAATCAAAATGAAGACTCTAAACTAAAATAATGAACTTTGAAATACCTATGTTGAAGAAATTTTTATTCATCAATTTGAAGCTTTCCTAAAAAAATATTGCAACCAATCGAATTCTTAAACCTAGACGATTGCTTATTCATAGGCTATTATGAGTTCAAGATAAGCCGCTATGGTGAAATTGGTAGACACGCTGCTCTTAGGAAGCAGTGCTAGAGCATCTCGGTTCGAGTCCGAGTGGCGGCATGTCATCTCCTAAAAAAAGTAAATAGATCCTATAATGAATCCAACTCTACATATAGATTTTATAATAAAAGGACTCCTATAATCTTATGATATTTTCAACCTTAGAGCATATATTAACTCATATTTCTTTTTCGCTCGGTTCAATTGTACTTACAATTCATTTGATAACCTTTTTAGTCGATGAAATCGTAAAACTATATGATTCATCCGAAAAGGGCATGATAATGAATTTGTTCTCTATAACAGGATTATTAGTTACTCGTTGGATTTATTCGGAACATTTTCCACTAAGTGATTTATATGAATCATTAATCTTCCTTTCATGGAGTTTTTCCCTTATTCATATAGTTCCGTATTTCACAAAAAATAGAAATATTCTAAGCACAATAATTGGGCCAAGTGCTATTTTTATCCAAGGCTTTGCTACTTCAGGTCTTTTAACTGAAATACACAAATCTACAATATTAGTACCAGCTCTTCAATCTGAGTGGTTAATAATGCACGTAAGTACGATGATATTAGGCTACGCTGCCCTTTTATGTGGATCATTATTATCAGTATCACTTATAGGCATTACAGTTAGAAAAAAGAAAAAGTTTTTTGCTACGAGTAATTGTTTTTTAAATTTCAATGGTTCCTTTCTCTTTGGTGAAATCGAATACACGAACGAACGAAGTAATATTTTCAAAAACACTTCTCTTTTTAATTATTACAGGTCCCAATTGATTCAACAATTGGATTATTGGAGTTATCGAGTTATTAGTCTAGGATTTATCTTTTTAACGATAGGAATTCTTTCTGGAGCAGTATGGGCTAACGAAGCATGGGGATCATATTGGAGTTGGGACCCAAAAGAAACTTGGGCTTTTATTACTTGGATCGTATTCGCGATTTATTTACATACTCGAACAAATATAAAATTGCAGGGTACCTATTCAGCAATTGTGGCGTCTATTGGATTTCTTATAATTTGGATATGCTATTTTGGGATAAATCTATTAGGAATAGGACTACATAGTTATGGTTCATTTACATTAACATAATAATACATTAACATAATAATTGAATTGAACACAATTTTAAGGGGTTATGATGAATAGGAATATAAAAGTGTACAGCACATATCAGATAAAAAAACTTTGTGTGAACAGGTGAGAACCCTACGAATCACTACACTATTAAATTCGTAGGGTTCTCACCTGTTCAAATTTATTTTTTTTTACTTAACGTAAGAGAAGAAAAAAACCTCTTTTTGTCATTGTATAACGAACATAAAAAAATATTATTTTTTTTCTTTTTTATTCATCAAAACTATACAGAAAAAGAATTAGATAGAATGACTTCAACCTTTTGAACTGATAGTGAAAGAACAAAATCAGGATACATACCAATACCTAGTACGGGTAAAAAAATAGAGATCAAAAGAAATAACTCTCGCGGTCCAGAATCAAAAAAATAAGAGGTTGGTACATTAAATATCTTGTATCCATAGAACATCTGGCGTAACATAGATAATAAATAAATAGGAGTTAATATGATTCCAATTGCCATTATAAAAGTAATTAGTAGTTTTGTCATTAAAAAATATTTTGGACTAGTAAGTAGTCCAAAAAAGACTATTAATTCGGCAACAAAACCACTCATACTTGGTAATGCAAGGGAGGCCATCGAAAAGCTACTGAACATCGTGAATATTTTTGGCATTGGGATAGCTATTCCACCCATTTCGTCAAGATACACAAGACGTATTCTATCATAAGTAGTTCCGGCCAAGAAAAAGAGTGCAGCACCGATAAATCCATGAGATATTATTTGTAAAAAGGCTCCGTTGAGCCCCATATCAGTGATAGAGCCTATTCCTATAATTATGAAACCCATATGTGAGACAGAGGAATAAGCTATTTTTTTTTTTAAATTCCGTTGACCCATAGATGTTGAAGCTGCATAGATTATTTGCATTGCACCTACTATCATCAACCAAGGAGAAAATCTAGAATGAGCATGGGGAAATAATTCCATATTTATTCGAACTAATCCATACGCTCCCATTTTTAATAAGATTCCGGCTAGAAGCATACAAGTACTATAATGCGCTTCTCCATGGGTATCTGGTAACCATGTATGTAGGGGTATGATTGGTAATTTGACAGCAAAAGCAATAAAAAATACAATATATAATAGTATTTCCAAGCCCACAGGATAGAGCTGATTAGCTAATATTTCAAAATTTAGTGTTGGTTCATTAGAACCATATAAACCGATACCCAGAACTCCCATTAAAAGAAAAACAGAACCACCCGCAGTGTACAAAATAAATTTTGTAGCTGAGTACAGACGTTTTTTTCCTCCCCACATGGATACAAGTAGATAAACGGGAATTAATTCTAACTCCCACATCAGGAAAAAAAGTAAAAGGTCTCGAGAAGAAAATAATCCTATTTGCCCACTGTACATTGCTAACATCAGAAAATGAAATAATCGAGAATCTCGAGTAACTGGCCAAGCCGCTAAAGTAGCTAAAGTCGTGATGAATCCCGTTAGTAAAATGGGTCCTACAGAAAGTCCATCTATTCCTAATCTCCAATGAAAATCAAAAAAATTGATCCATTTGAAATCCTCTACTAGTTGGATTAATGGATCATCCAATTGAAAGTGATAACAGAATGCATAAGTCGTTAGAAGAAGTTCTAAAATAGAAATGCATATAGTATACCAGCGAATTACTCGATTTCCTATATGTGGAAGAAAGAAAATAAATGAACCCGCTGATATTGGCAAAACTACAATTATTGTTAATAAAGGAAAATGATTCGTGGTAAAGACAAGATACATTTGGGCCAGAAAAATCAGTGCTCAAAATCAAATAAAAATATTTTGAGCACTGATTTTGTCGGTAAAAAAAGATGGATTCAAGGAGAGTTTTATGGAACGTATCAATAAGCTAGACCCATACTACGAGTTGTTTCTTGCGATAAATAAACTCGAACACTCAAGAAATCGGTCGGACAGGCAGACTCACATCGCTTACAACCAACACAGTCTTCGGTCCTTGGGGCAGAAGCTATTTGTTTAGCTTTACATCCGTCCCAGGGTATCATTTCTAATACATCAGTGGGGCACGCTCGAACACATTGAGTACATCCTATACATGTATCATAAATCTTTACTGAATGTGACATTGTATCTATACAGTTTTGAACATCATAAGATTTCGATCTAGTAAACTAACTTATAAATGGATCCTTTATTTAGATACCAGACGAATCAATGAGTGATCGGAATCAATCTACTTCCGAATTCATTAGGGACAAAATACTTTGATTTTTTCCTTTTTTGCAACCGTGATCATACTTTACCTATCAAGCCTGCTAATTTGAATTAATTTATGACTATTTGAATTTCGATTTATATGATTAATACTATTTATTCAACAAATTTGATTGGTTAATACGAGTTGATTTTCTGTTACGATAAATTGATGAAACAATAGCGGGTCCAATAGCTGCTTCAGCGGCTGCAATAGCTATAACAAAAATTGAGAAAATATCTCCTCTTAATTGACGATTATCAAAAATATCAGAAAATGTTACAAAATTTATATTAACTGAATTTAATATAAGTTCAAGACACATAAGAGCTCTAATCATATTCCGACTTGTGATCAATCCATAAATACCAATAGAAAATAAATAGGCAC